TATTCACTTATGCGGCTTTCTTGATTGCTTCTACATCAGGAAAATTTGGTTAATCTTTTATTTTATGTGTTGTAGCCTCGATAATATCATTTCCTTTGATGGAGAAGGGCCCCGCCTTCTTATTTCTTATATTTCTACATCTAGGATCCGACTTGTATGTATCATTGAAACTAATAGGAATTGAATCATTATGGCAAGAAAAAGTTTGATTCAGAGGGAGAAGAAGAGGCAAAAATTGGAACAAAAATATCATTTGATTCGTCGATCCTCAAAAAAAGAAATAAGCAAAGTTCCGTCGTTGAATGAGAAATGGAAAATTCATGGAAAGCTACAATCCCTACCACGTAATAGTGCACCTATACGTCTTCATCGACGTTGTTTTTCGACTGGAAGACCGAGGGCTAACTATCGGGACTTTGGGCTATCCGGACACATACTTCGTGAAATGGTTCAGGCCTGTTTGTTGCCCGGAGCAACAAGATCCAGTTGGTAAGTATTAAAATCCCTTAATTTTCATTTTTCTATTTATTTCTATGATCATCGATCATAGAGGACCCCTTTACCATTCTGTACAAATGAGATATCCTATTTGTACAGATATGGTAAAGGGGTCCTTTCAATCTTTGTTTGCCCACTAGTTCACAGTTCTTTTCTTCAGCGCGGGGTAGAGCAGCTTGGTAGCTCGCAAGGCTCATAACCTTGAGGTCACGGGTTCAAATCCCGTCTCCGCAACATTTTTTGACAAAAAAGATTGAGTTTCATTCTGTTAACTAATCATTAATTACCGTTTTATTTTTCTTTTAGGATGGGAGGAAAAGAAGGAGGAGGATAGAACCGATAAACTATCGTGATCAACTCTACTTAAATCCTTTATCCTATTAAATCTTTTTAAATTATAAATTAAATACATTAACACATTATCTTGGGCGGATAGCGGGAATCGAACCCGCATCTTCTCCTTGGCAAAGAGAAATTTTACCATTCGACTATATCCGCACTTTTTTTGTTCGTGATACGCAATGTATGAATCCTATTTGGGCAGAGTTAGGCCAAATACTCTATATTTGTTTTTAAATATTTTAAATTCTATTTTAATATTTTGTTATATTAGATTTTTTCTATTCTAATATTTTCTATTCTTTAATATCTTTAATATATTAATATTATATATTAATATTCTATTATATATTAATATTCTTTATATATTAATAATTATTCACTTTAATATATATTATTAATTAATATTAATTATTTATTCTTTTTTTTTTTTTTATTATTTTAAAATATTTTTTTTTTATTTATATTCAAGTTTATATAAAATTTATAATAACTATTTAAATCTACAACTTTAGTACATATTTCTATTAAATTTTTAATCTTTTATTAATATTTATAAAATTAAAAATAATTAATATAATGTATAATACATATTTAATAAATATACATATTTCATATTTATTTATATTTAAATATTTTTATTTTATTTGATTTACAAAATTTTACAAAACAAAGATACAAATACAATAAGTTTAACCCCTCCCTCTAATCTTTAGACTTTTTTTCGTTATTTGCATTTTAAGAACTTATAACTTAATATTGAATTTTAACGTGTCTCATAACCTGAAAGAATTCAGGGAGGGGTCATTTTTGGATCTCGAACCAATAAGTTCAAGAGATAAGAGAATTAAGGATACCTACGAGAAATACTAATGTAATCCATAATGATGTACCAGAAAATACAACATTTTTATTACCCAACCAACCATCAGGAGAAGCAAATACAACGGGTACACTAATCAGTAAGATTGATGAAGTAGCAATTAATGCAAAAACAGCCAATTGGAAAGCAATAGTCATGTTTCTAATCCTCCAATCTACCAATAAAAGAATTATATACCATTTGATCTCTTTATCAGTCAAAAAATTGTAAAAAAAAAAATGCATCGTCTATGGATTTTACCACGAATCTATCGAGGACAGTTTTTTACTTTACAAAGGGGAACGCTATATCATACATCTATATATAGAGATAGATAGACCTATAGATTCATACTCGATATCTTTATATTGATAGTAATGGTACCAACTTATATTGTTATGTTCTATTCGATGAACAAAGAAAAGAAAATAGAAATCTTCTTTCGGAGAGATGGCCGAGTGGTTGATAGCTCCGGTCTTGAAAACCGGTATAGTTCGAAACAAAGAACTATCGAGGGTTCGAATCCCTCTCTCTCCTTTTTTCTTGTTGACTAGATCTCTTTCTTTTTTTTATATATTATATAGATTTTTTCCTTTCAGTATCATAAAGAGAATGGCTCGGCTGAGTGGAATAGCCGAGCCAGAAAAAAAAGAATATATATATATTAGAATTAGATAAAAATGAGTTGAAAATAAAGGAAAAAGAAAGACTTTTTAAATATGACCTGACTCACCCAACCTAATATGTATGGTGGAATCAAATTGATTCCTACTTCAAGCATTGGATCTCCGTCTCAGTTAA